TCCCCTAGTATATCAAAAAATTTGCCCTTATGTTTATGTGTGTTGTAATTATAAAAACTCTCTCGATTCTTATTTACTTGGAATGGTGATCCATAAATATATGGGTCCCTCTTATTTTCATAATTAATAGATCTATAAGATAAAAGATTATATCTATAGTATTTTTGAAAATTCTCATTTTGATTTGGTAATGAATATACTTCGTAATCGTTTTGTTTTTTGTAATGAATTAATAGGTCTTTTTCATATGAATTCTCTTTGTTTAAATCTTGATTTTGAATTGTACGACATTTATTGATTCTATTTTTCCATTTTGCTGCTATTAATCTAGACCATCTAATCTGAGATAAATGGTATTGATAATGACCTCTTAACCAGTTTTTCCATTGATTTATTCCAGAATTCCGAAGTTTCTTATGTCTTAATTCATAATGAATTATTCCTTGTTTTCCAAAATAATCTTTTATTGAAGTCTTAAGAAAAAAAGACGTTCCGTGATATTGAAGAATAGATCTTAACTTATACAAGTTAAGAACTTGTGTTTGTGATATTTTGTAAAATACATATGCTTGTGACAAGGAGGATAAGTCAAAAAAAATCTGTGAATTCTTATTACTAATATTATAAAGTGACTTTTTTATAGTCGAAATAAAATTCATTTTATTTTGATTTGTTTTATTAATTCTTTTTTTATTTTTTTTATTATTGTAAATGGATTTATCAATCATTTTTTTTGTTGATTCAACAAAAAGTTGTATATTAATTCTGGGAATATTAATAATAGATAGAAGGATATCTGCGTATATCCTTTCAGTGAAAAATTTTATAAAATAATGTAATTTACGGATTAATCGAGTATTTCTTCTTTTTAATATTTGCCAATTTGGTGATTCGAATCTTTTAGCATTATAACTTGTTTTATTAGGACTATCATTTATTTCTGGAGTCACTTTTTTTTTATTTTTTGTAATTCTTTTTATTTGATTTCTGATTGTGCTTATTCTATCAGTCAGATCTTTCATTTTTTTTTCTGTCAGTAAAAAATTTGTCCAATATGTAGATTGAATTCGACTAAAGGATTTATGAATTATATGATTGCGGGTTATAGAATCTTTTTCTTTTTTTTTTTTAGTTTCGCTTGATTTATATATTTCTCTCAATCTAAATAATAGAATTGGATTTACTTTTGAGAGTTCTTTTTTTATTTTTTTTAAAAACGGAATGCCCTTGATAATCCATTTTTTTGTTTTTTTTGAGATATTTAGAAATTTTGTTCTTTCTTTTAAAACTTTTAGAAATATAAAATACTTTTTTTTCAATTTTCCAATTTTTTTTTCGAGTTTCTTAAAAATGGGTTCAAAAAAGGAAGGCCGTTTTTGGGGAGAACCAAAAGGAAGTTCAGCTTCCATTCCCCAAACCGTTAAAAATAAAAAATCATCTTTTTGTCCTTTCTTTTTGATTCGATCTATATGAGAGGACCGTGGCTTAGATCTGTGCCAGGGTTTCAGACAGAAAGGAAATAGCATCTTTATTTGAATACCGTCTATTAACCAATTTTTCGGAAATTCTGTTTCTGATAATTGAACACCATTATAGGTGCATTTAACATGCATTTCTTTATTCCATTCATTTAAATCCTCAGACCACTCAGGAAATTGTAATAATAGCATACGGCCAATATTTTTAGCTATTATCAATGACGGTAATATAATATATTTTCTAAGAATCGATTGAGTTATTAACATGGAACCTCTTATTACTTGAGCAAATGGAATGGTATCCCAGGCTTCTGCTACTTCTATCCGCGCTTTCTCTTTTCTTTTGTTCTCTTCTTTTTTGTCCTTTTCCTTTTTTTCCCTTTCTTTTATTTCTTCTTCTGTATAATCTGAAATTTTGAATTCTGCTCCCTTTCCTATACAATTTCTAAAAATGAGTTTTATCAGTTCGGAGATATCAAAAAAAAAAGGGTGTGATTTGTCTATTCTGTCCAAAAAAAGCGGAGAATGTGCATTTGCTTGAAAAAGTTCCCAAATAACTGTTTTACATCTTTGGGCTCGCATTGAACCTTTGATTATGTCTCGACGAAAATCAGATTGTTGCGAATATCGTATCAAAGCTACTTCGTCTCTTTTATTAGAATTATTAGTATCCTTATTATTAGGATCGGTATTTCCCCGGTTATCAGTAAAAATCACTACACGTTTGGCTTTTCTTGAACGAATCTGATAATCTATTGGTACTTCTTCTTCACTTTCTCCTTCCTGTTGTTCTAATTCGTTGATTAATTTGTATGACCATCGAGGGACTTTTTTACTGATTTCTTTTATTCCAATAGATTTTTTTTTTTTTTTTTGATCATTAAGATCACTTCTAATTGCATTGAATAAAAATTTTGTTTTATTTTCGGAATCCATTCTTCCTTGTTCTGAAAATAAAGAAGATCCTTTCAAATTCAAATTTGATTTAAGTTCACTGATTAAAGTCAAGAAATAACTCATTT